ATGGGTTTCAATGAAGCAAGTTTAGTTATTAGTAAAGCCGAAGTCAACGAGAGTACTACTATGAAAAAATTAAAACCTCGAGCTCGAGGACGGAGTTATGCAATAAAAAGACCCACTTGTCATATAAGGATTGTATTGAAAGATACATCTTTCTATGAAGAAGAAGATTTCTTTTGCTTAAAAAAATCCGAATGGAAAAAAAAAAGAAGTACACAGATATGACATATCATTATATGTATAATAGTGGGGGATTATGGGACAAAAAATAAATCCACTTGGTTTCAGACTTGGTACAACCCAAGGTCATCATTCTATTTGGTTTGCACAAGCCAAAAATTATTCCGAGGGTCTACAAGAAGATCAAAAAATACGAAATTGTATCAAGAATTATATACAAAAAAATATGAGAATATCCTCTGGTGTAGAGGGAATTGCACGCATAGAAATTCGAAAAAGAATTGATCTGATTCAAGTCATAATCTATATGGGATTCCAAAAGTTATTACTAGAAGGCAAGACACGAAGAATCGAAGAATTACAGATGAATGTACAAAAAGAACTTAATTGTGTGAACCGAAAACTCAACATTGCTATCACAAGAATTACAAACCCTTATGGGCACCCTAATATTCTTGCAGAATTTATAGCCGGACAATTAAAGAATAGAGTTTCATTTCGCAAAGCAATAAAAAAGGCTATTGAATTAACCGAACAGGCAGATACAAAAGGAATTCAAGTACAAATTGCAGGTCGCATCGACGGAAAAGAAATTGCACGTGTCGAATGGATCAGAGAAGGTAGGGTTCCTCTCCAAACCATTCGAGCTAAAATTGATTATTGTTCCTATGGAGTCCGAACGGTCTATGGAGTATTAGGCATCAAAATTTGGATATTTGGGGAATAAGAATGGGGAATAAGAATACTTTCCTTGTCTTTACTCTTTACACTATATCCATTGATAAAAAAAAATAGAATAAAAAAAAAAAACTTTTTCTCTTAAATCAAAAAAATAAGCAATTCTGTAAGGTTGAATAAAAATTTGATTGATGATTTCATATAATTGCTATGCTTAGTGTGTGACTCGTTGGTTTTTTTTATAGGATAGAATTCCAAAAAAATGGACAGACCCCTACTGTGAACTAATAACTATAGAACTAATAACCAACTCATCGTTTCACATTATCTGGATACAAAAAAGCAGTCAAGATATGATATATTGGTCATATCATTGTAGCAACTGAAATCTTTCTTGCATAAAAAAAAATCAATCTGATTATGATATAAAAAAAGTATGCAGATAAAAGGAAGGTTGAGAGAAAGAAAGAAAAAGAATATCAATGATATAGGATTCCAATATATGTAAGGTTTATGAGTCATCTCATAAAAGGCAGTGTAATAAAGCATCAATACTGATTCATCCATAACTATATGAATCTATTCATAGAAAAAAATCAAGAGCCTCGAGCCAATAAAGACTGAGAAGATTGACTCAAGAACAAATTTCATGAGGGGCTCCATTATAGAATTCAAACCTAACCATTAATTGCGAAGCGATGGGAACGATGGAACCTATGAATACGTAAGATTCTATTGAAAAATGAATCCTAATAATTCATTAGGGGGGATGGCGGAACGAACCAGGGACCAATTCATTTATTCCGAGAATTCATGAGCTAACCCTACAACTAAAATAGATATTGAAAGAGTAAATATTCGCCCGCGAAAGTTTTTATTAGATTACTCAATCTTCTTTTACATTACTCAATCTTGTTCGATCCAATATGATAATATGATCGATCAAAGGCAAAACAAAATAAAGATTCGTTATAAAAAAACGACATTATCTATAAATAAAAATAATTATCTAGAAAAAAAATACATGTTTAAGTATATATCCAAACAAGATATAGAAATTTCTAATAGATTAGATGAAATCTCAAAGAATCCATGATTCAGTATATTGTCATAAGATTATAAAATTCGAATCGTTTCATTCGCGAGGAGCCGGATGAGAAGAAACTCTCATGTCCGGTTCTGTAGTAGAGGTGGAATTGAGAAAGAACCATCAACTATAACCCCAAAAGAACCCGATTTCGTAAACAACATAGAGGAAGAATGAAAGGAATATCTTATCGAGGTAATCGTATTTGTTTCGGTAAATATGCTCTTCAGGCACTTGAACCCGCTTGGATTACATCTAGACAAATAGAAGCAGGGCGACGAGCAATGACAAGAAATGTGCGCCGTGGTGGAAAAATATGGATACGTATATTTCCAGACAAACCAGTTACAGTAAGACCTACGGAAACACGTATGGGTTCGGGTAAAGGATCTCCCGAATATTGGGTAGCTGTCGTTAAACCAGGTAGAATACTTTATGAAATGGGGGGAGTAGCAGAAAATATAGCCAGAAAGGCTATTTCAATAGCGGCGTCCAAAATGCCTATACGAACTCAATTTATGATTTCGGGATAGGAACGTAGAACCAAAGGAAAGAAGTCTTGGGGATAAAAAAACAATTGCAGATTTCTTTTTGACAAACAATATTTCTTTTTTTTTTACTTCGCCCTTTGCATTAACATTGAAAGAACAGATTAAAAAATGATATGATTCAACCTCAAAGCCATTTGAATGTAGCGGATAACAGCGGGGCCCGAGAATTAATGTGTATTAGAATCATAGGAGCTAGTAATCGCCGATATGCTCATATCGGTGACATTATTGTTGCTGTGATCAAGGAAGCATTACCAAACACACCTCTAGAAAGATCAGAAGTGATCAGAGCTGTAATTGTACGTACTTGTAAAGAACTTAAACGTGACAACGGTATGATAATACGATATGATGATAATGCTGCAGTTGTGATTGATCAAGAAGGAAATCCAAAAGGAACTCGAGTTTTTGGTGCGATTGCCCGAGAATTGAGACAGTTAAATTTCACTAAAATAGTTTCATTAGCACCTGAGGTATTATAAGATGAGATCATACGTAATATAGTTCTATTATACATAGTATTTGGATGAAATAGATTAATTAGTGGATTAGGTTGTATCTGACGCATATCCCTTTATTTAATAAATAAAATATAAAAATAAATAAAAAATAGCATGTTGATTATATCAAAAATGGGAGGCAACCCAAAATTTAGTTTATCATGGGTAGGGATACTATTGCTGACATAATAACCTCTATACGAAATGCTGACATGAATAGAAAAGGGACGATTCAAATAGCATCCACTAACATCACGGAAAACATTGTTAAAATACTTTTAAGAGAAGGTTTTATCAAAAACGTGAGGAAGCATCAGGAAAACAACAAATATTTTTTGGTTTTAACCCTACGACATAGAAGGAATAGGAAAGGACCCTATCGAACTATTTTAAATTTAAAACGTATCAGTAGGCCTGGCCTACGAATCTATTCGAACTATCAACGAATTCCTAGAATTTTAGGCGGGATGGGGATTGTAATTCTTTCGACTTCTCGAGGTATAATGACAGACCGAGAGGCTCGACTCGAAAGAATCGGCGGAGAAATTTTGTGTTATATATGGTAATCTTTCTGATATCCGAATTGGATCCGGAATTTCCTATTTGTCAAAAGAAAAAAGGGTGGGTTACTTGATATCATTCCTACTACATTAGGTGATACTTCTAGGGCTTTTACCTAGAATGAAAGAACAAAAAAATGGATTCATGAAGGTTTCATTAATGAATCACTTCTCCTTCTAAATGGTATGTATGCTCGGGGTTTTTCGATAATGAAGATCTAATTCTAGGTTATGGTTCATGAAGGATCCGACGGAGTTTTATACGTATACGGTGGGGGGGAGGGGCAAAATTGAAGTAAGTCATTATGATTCAACCAGAGGGCGTATAATTTATAGATGCCACAACAAGGATTCGAATGATTAGGTTGTTTTTTCAACTTCAGCATTCCCTTCATGGGGATACAATTTGAGGTTCAACATTTCAAGAAACTTATTTTCTTCCAATAAATAGAGTCAGAATTAAGTTAAGGAACGACAACTATGAAAATAAGGGCCTCCATTCGTAAAATTTGTGAAAAATGTCGACTGATCCGTAGGAGGGGACGAATTCTAGTAATTTGTTCTAATCCGAGACATAAACAAAGACAAGGATAATCTTTTGAAAAGGGGCTCTCTAATGTAAAGGACCCAATGAAAAAAATAGGATCTGTTTTGACATGAAATGGATATATCCATATATCTCGAATTTCTATTTATGAGATGATAAAGTATGGCAAAATCTAGACCAAGAACTGGTTCACGTACGAATGCCCGTAGTGGTTCACGTAAAAGTATACGTAGAATACCAAAGGGAGTTATTCATGTTCAAGCAAGTTTCAACAATACTATTGTGACTGTTACAGATGTACGGGGTCGGGTAATTTCTTGGTCCTCCGCCGGTACTTGTGGATTCAATGGTACAAGAAGGGGGACGCCATTTGCTGCTCAAACCGCAGCAGGAAATGCTATTCGGACAGTAGTAGATCAAGGTATGCAACGAGCAGAAGTCATGATAAAAGGTCCTGGTCTCGGAAGAGATGCAGCATTACGAGCTATTCGTAGAAGTGGTATACTATTAAATTTCGTACGTGATGTAACCCCTATGCCACATAATGGCTGTAGACCTCCTAAAAAAAGACGTGTGTAGAAATGAAAATAAAAGAGATTTCAAGAGAAATAAACGATTCAATGATCTGATCAAATAATATTATTATGGTTCGAGAGAAAGTAAGAGTATCTACTCGGACACTACAGTGGAAGTGTGTTGAATCAAGAGCAGACAGTAAGCGTCTTTATTATGGACGCTTTATTCTATCTCCACTTATGAAAGGGCAAGCCGATACAATAGGCATTGCGATGCGAAGAGCTTTGCTTGGGGAAATAGAAGGAACATGTATCACCCGTGCAAAATTTGAAAAAATACCACATGAATATTCTACCATAGTAGGTATTCAAGAATCAGTACATG